TAAATCGAAATTTCTCGGGCCTTTCTAATAGATTGCCACCGGGGTGCCATAGTCTAGGAGCGAAAAGTATTTGATTGACTAAATCCTCCTTATCCCTCTTTACCTGCTCATTCTCCCGATACTTCCATCCCCCTAGCAGTGGAATTTCAAAGTCCGATTCGTCGGCTTTGATAGAATCAGCAAAATATTCCATCGTATCGACCGGATTCCTTGGTTCGGACCGAAGAAAGAGTCTCACTCGATGATCATTATCAAACTGACTGCATTCCGCCCGTGGGTATCTCACCAGAGCGCTTTGTAATAAGCTATGAACTAGCTCAGCATCATACTCAAGCAAATAAAAAGTGCTCCACTTATTTTCATCGGGTACGGACCAAAGATCTTGAGCGACGAATCCGGCAGAACAACTCAAAAGATAAAGAAATCTCGTTAATTTCTGCACGCTCGTTCCAAGTTCGAAGTACCATTTGGACAAATAAAAATCCTTTTCCTGATATGATTCAGGCTTGAGATACCTATAGATAAAATCTATGGAGCAATCACTTACAAGTCCATGTTGTGCAACAGCCCTTCCTATCTGATAGAAAACCAGATCACGAGGCGAAGGTAGTAGGCGGTCTCGCCAAGTCCAAGTTTGTCTATAACGAGCCAATCTAATTGTATTAATGTCTATAATGGATTTCTTGCTTGCAATACAGATGGATAGGACCCCATTGGTAAGTGCTACAAGATCTCGTACATTGGAAGCCATGCTTATGGACCCGAATCCATTAGTAGGGGACTGGGACATTTGCTCTTCCAAGTGGCATCCCCCAGCATAGGAAAGAATGAAAAAGTGCTTTCGTTGTTGTAGAATAGGAATCCTTCGTATCTTAATGCATGTATTTGATCTATTCAAAGCTATTAGAGCGGGATCCACTTTTTGGGGAAAAGAAGTCGAAGCAATAACAAGAATATCTCTAGTGGAAGATCTTTCACAATCCCTGCGGAGATTGTTCACTACTAGACCGAGTGCGAGGTCCTTTGACTCATCCACATACAGCTTATGAATGTTTGGCATCCATATTATGCAAGGGGACATTGCTTTTGCTAATTCGAATGGAAGGGTGATCCGAAATGGGGGTATGTACGGCGGCAGCGAAGTAGTTAGCTTATCCGATATCTTTTGGAGCTCCCTATCAATATCAATATCAAGGCCATTATAGATATCGTGACAAGCAGCAAAAGGATCCTCTGCGACTAGGTTGAGTAGGAACCTTAGTTGGGCATCGAACTCCTCCCAATCCACATCCTTATTCAACCTAGCAGCCTCTAGAGCACCAGACCCATCCTCCTTATAAGAATCCTCCTTACCCTCCTCATAAGAATCCTCCTCATAAGAATCCTCCTCATAAGAATCGTCCTCATAACAATCCTCCTTAGCCTCCTCATAATCAGCATCCCAATTCCCTTGATTGTCATCAGTCCTGAACGTCTCCGGACATACCGTAATGAAAGGAAGGTAGGAGTTTCTCGCTAGGTATTTGACCAAATAGGATCGTCCAGTTACTATAGAGCCTAGCACTAAAATACCCCTAGAAGGGGCTAGGACTAAGCGGAGCGAAAAGGGTTTTTTCTCAGTATTAGCCACGATTTGTGAATGAGGAAGAATTGTCTGAGAATGAGCAAGAATTGTCTGAGAATGAGCAAGGACTATCCGTCCTTCTGCTAAATAGGATGGATTGAACTCATAATTCAGTAGAGACTTATTATGAATGTCAACCAAGTTTCGTAAGTAAATGGATCCCGGTTGGTCAATCATTTGAACACCAAAGTCATTGTTTGATAAATGATCACTATGAGTCAGACTCAATAGAATTTGATCAATCCTTTTTTCTGTCGTTACGTTGGAATACTCAAGTAAGAATTCTTTTTTATCCTCCTTAAGCAAAAGACTGGTCGCGACCCAGGATTCTATTTCATCATCAATCCAATCACTGTTCACCCATCTTCTCTTGCTTATGAATGAATGGATCTCTCTACTTGTACGACTTAGATGTCTCGTCTTTCTCAAAAAAGTGATTCCATTGATGATGGGATTGAGTATCATCCTTATGAAATCGAAGATGCCGATGAGAATGCAATTGATATTCAGGAGAATGAGATCGACGATGTCGATGAGAATGAATTTGACTCCATAAGTGGGACCACGCCTCTTGCCACCAAAAACAAGAAACATCCATATTCCGTACAGAGAATCTACTATTTGGCCCAGAGGAACTAGAAGAGTCTCGAACCAGAAAGAATTCTGTTTATGTTTAGGGGGAGGATACGTATACAGAAGTTCTTCCAAATCAAAGCTGTATGATGGATTAATCAAAGATTTGATCTTTTCGAACTCTGTCTGTAACTCACTAGAGACTATGGAAACAAAGAGCAGATGTGTACCAACGAGATATCCAGCAACAAGAAGAAGGAAAAGGATTGAATAGAGGAATTCCTGAGCATTTGTCCGATGTGTCCATCTCAATGGAAGAGGTAACTCATTCTTTCGATGAATGATTTCTTCGGACAGAAAACAATTCTGTACACACTTAGTCGAAATCTCATTTATCCGATTCCAGTATGATGGGAGAGTGAAAATCTTCCACAATGGAATCTGAACAATTGGCCATAATATATAGGATCCATGACTAATATCATAAAAAAAGGATAGCCCTTTTTCATATATAGATGGTCCATGCCTAATAGTATTATCCAAAAGGAATTCCCATTTTTCACCTAGAAATGATTGCCCAATAGTATCCAAAAGGGATACCCATTCGGACCATTCGGATACCCATTCGGACCATTCGGATACCCATAGGGACCATACGCATACCCATTCGGGACTGCTTCGTATCGTCGAGAAAATCTCTAAAAGGTAAGGGTTGTTGTTGCACCCCGTCCAAGTAAGGAACCATTGCATAGATGTTTGGAACGGATTCCATGAATCTCGTTCTTTATCTATTGGCAGTATCTCACCACATTTCTTTATCCAAATTAGCAAAAGACTCTGTTTTTTCCCATTTCTGGATGGGAAATATTTCTCAGAACATGCGGTGTGAATCAAACCCATGTTTGAACTGAAACCGAGATACTGATGCAAGTTCTCCCCTTCTGAATCAGATAGATTCATATCTGAAAGAGGCTGACAATACGTTCCTTCCAAATTGACTATTTCTTCCTCTGTGAGAGGTGTTCCAGAAATGTCTGGGATCGAGTAAATAGCTCTATCAACGAGTGGATCGGATCGAGTTGGAAAATGGAAAGATTTATACAAGTTATACCTTTCATCACCGCTTTGTGGAAAATCATTAGGTATTAATATGTCAGATACCTGTGACTCGATTGGTGAAATAGTATCTCTCTCCAAAAAAACAGGTTTTTTTTTACCGACGCACAAAGAAAATACCTTGTTGCGGATGAACGAGATAGTGAGGAATTGTCCATATGTAAGATCAGAATTATCGATACGTGTCTTTTCCACATAAAAAGGGAATCTTTTGTTAGAATAGTGATATGGATTATTCAAGAATCGAAGTCGATTTGCTTTATAAAAAGAAGAGATCAAGGAACTTCTATGAAATGGTTTGACGGGATTCAGCCCATTGTCTCGATCGTGGAATATCATTGAGAAATAGGAATCGGTGTTATCAAAGAATTTCCTGTGATTCTTCCTAATATGGAATGAGTCAATCATCCACTTTGGTATCTTATCGAACAAAAATGCTGGTATTCTTCCTCCATTGATCAAGAATTTCGATCTTCGGGGAGTCTCAGGATCATCCGGTTTCAATTTCTTCAACTGAACGATTTGAACACCTGTCGATTCTAACAAATGATTGCCGAGTGGATCATTCGGACCTTTCAATTCATAGATGTGGATCTCGGACCTGGGGATAGCCCTGATACTCACAAAGAAAGGAGTAAGTGACTTAGAAAAAAAGCGAATTGACTTGGACAAAAAGAGATGACCTAACTTGGACAAAAGGCAATGAAGTGCCTCGGACACATGCTTTTGGTTCTTGGTCAAATCAATTGAATATTCACCTAATCGATCGGACTGTTCCGAAACGAAATGCTCCAAATGCTCCTGTAAATTCTTGCTCCCATCGGACCATTTGTATCTATATGCATGAGGATCCCGATTCATGGATCTCTCGGTTCGAGAAAGAAGAGGATCGAACCATTCCTTCTTACTCTTTTTCAAATTCGATAAATGTTGGTTGATCGTAGATTTTATTAAAATAAGAGGATCGAACCATTTCTTCTTACTCTTTTTCAAATTTGATAAATGTTGGTTGATCCTATATTTTATTCTAGTTATATGCTTCAGAGTAGCATTCCCTATTTGAATTCCATATTCGAAGTAGAATCTATTCAATAGATTTCTTATGGATCCATAGGTGCTAGATTGGATTGGAATGAGATTTCGGATCAATCTAATCAATCTATATTGATATTGATTGACTGCCTCCATTATGTTGTTGCTAGCCAATACCACTATTTTGACCCCTATTTTGGGTTTTGGATCTTCCAAACCATTCCTGCTGGAGATCCGGACCCTGATCCTTCGATAAAAAGATTCATTCTCTTCATCAAAAATAGGAGGTAGAATCAATAAAGATTTCTTTTTAGATTCATCCCTGGAGTGGAATACCTCATTCAATAATGTTTTTTGATCCAATCCGTAGGAATCAATAGAAAAGGGAAATCCCTTATGATAGACCAGATCAGGCTGGGTTATTGATAGAGTGAATAGATCCGCCATTTCTTGAAATCTCTCTTCTGATTCCAAATCGTGGTCTAACGTGTATCTCCCTTTCTGGAATAGATGGAATAAATCCAAAAATGGATTTTTGTTCCAGAATGAGATCTTATTGGAACTGTCCATATCCAGTTCATCCTTGGGAACCATACCCCATCCCAGATCTGATGAACTAGGATGAATGGAGACGTTATTTTGTAAATACGTAATG